TATTGATAATAATAAAAATTTACCGAAAAAGTGCTACACTTTAGAATTCGAAATACTATACTCTAACTCAGTATAATGATAACATATCATCCGCTAGTTTTTTGTATTACAAATACAAAAATATGCCTATTTGCTGAATAGATCTAGCCTTTTCCTTTAGAAAAAAAGAAAAGCCCCTTATCGGATTTGAACCGATGACTTACGCCTTACCATGGCGTTACTCTACCACTGAGTTAAAGGGGCTTGTTTTATTTAATTCCTGAATGAGTTGCTATATTTATGTATATAATAATAATAGACATTATATATAATCCATAAGTATGGACAGTAGACTCATACTGGCTAATCGCTGATTTTTGAATAATCAAATGTTGTAGAGTCAGTCTAGTATAAGAAAATAAATTGTTTGAATACTGGCTTCTTTTTTCTAGCTTTCTATCAAACCAAAATTCACTTAATTAATATTTTAATTAATATTAAATTTAATATTAAATATTAATAATAACATACTTAATCTTAATTAATAACATACTATAACATACTAATAATAAATAAACTTAATTAATAATAACATAGATGTAGACTTAGGAATTCGATCTAAAACAAATTTCACGATATTTCATCGAATCGGAAGAGATTATATGTGTCCCTTTAAACTAAAGTCTTAGAGACAACTGTCACTAATTTCGTGCTACCGCTTACTATATTTCTATAATCTATAAAGATTATAATATCTAAATCTAATTAATATCTAATTCTAATTAATATCTAATATATAAATATATAAAATCTAATATATAAAGATTCTAATATTAATACTAATATTAATAAATTATAATACTAATATTAATAAACGATAAACGAACGATTCAGGAATTAAATAATGAACCAAAAATTAGATACAATTTTGAATATCCCTCGTCTTTATTCATATCATTCTATTGACAATTTTTCATATCATTCTATTGACAATTTTAAAAAACTGATCATACTATGATGATAGTATCATGGCAGTTGGACAAGTCGGCCCCCATCGTCTAGTGGTTTAGGACATCTCTCTTTCAAGGAGGAAGCGGGGATTCGAATTCCCCTGGGGGTAGGGTACTACGAAAGGAAGTTGATCATGGATTCCCAATAAGCCTAAAGTGGGTTCTTCCTGGGTCGATGCCCGAGCGGTCAATGGGGACGGACTGTAAATTCGTTGGCAATATGTCTACGCTGGTTCAAATCCAGCTCGGCCCAATAATACAAATAATAATATAATTGATCAATCTACCATGTGATGGTATAATCTCCCCTTGTCCTTAAGAATACCCAATACTCTACGAAGAGAAAAAAAGTTTCTGCTAGATCCCTTATTTCCCTGGGATTGTAGTTCAATTGGTTAGAGCACCGCCCTGTCAAGGCGGAAGCTGCGGGTTCGAGCCCCGCCAGTCCCGACGGATCGAATAGCCAATAAATACATGAATTTGTTTTTCCCTTTCTATGAACTTGTAAAAAGGTGTTGGGGTCCTACTTTCATTCCCAAAGAAAAAAGTCGGTATTTTTTTTTTAAGCCCTAACGAAAAAGCGAAAATGAAAATAGTGAATAAATAGTGAATAGAGGTTATAGAAAAAAAGGAAACATATTTAACAAGAAAATTATAATAATATAAAAAATTATAATAATATAATAAATAAAGAAATCTTGTATTGATTGGTTACGGAATCAAAATTTTGATTCGGTATGTATAAAAGAACTTCTCCTATGTTATACTATTCAAGTCGCGGCTACGAATTGATTTGATAGCTCAGATATTGTTATTCCTGATATTGATCCTATTCAACACCATCGAAAAATTAATTCAAATTAATTGAATTTTCAAACGAAAAATTTATCATCTCTAGGGGATTAAATCCCGAGTTATTGCGAAGAAAAAAACCGATGACATTATGGAAGTAAATATTCTTGCATTTATTGCTACTGCACTATTCATTCTAGTTCCGACCGCTTTTCTACTTATCATTTACGTAAAAACAGTCAGTCAAAATGATTAATTAAATTTTAAAATTAATTTGAATGAAACTTTCCTTCTGAGTTCTTATCAAAAATTGACGAAATTAAATGAAAATGAATAGGATTCAAATTAATTTCACGTCTTAACTTAAATCACAAATCACATAGGCAAATTAGACTCGGTGGTATTCTAAGAGATAGATAGTATAGTAGAAAGAAAGATTTATCTAGTTCTACAATACTATCTATCTGGTAGTCTACAAATTGAGTCTATAAAGTTGAAATCTAGACTAAATCTAAAGGATTAAGTTTCGATAGATTCCAATGTTATCGTCATAGATGTGTATATTAATTCCCTATATTCTAGATAATTGACAGACTGCCCAATTTGCTCCATCTAGTTGGGCCGATCAGAACTAATTTTAGCATTTGAATTTCCCCTCTTTTACTAATAAGAGAGAGGAAACCTCAATGATTTCGAACGCCCAAACAATGATATGAAAAAAGTTGATAAAGGCCAAATCTTCCTTCGAAAATTAGAAAGAAAGCAATTCCCAATATGTGACTCGCCCCCGTCTTATTCTTGTATAGTCTCTTATTAGATAACCACTATATTCTCTATATTCAAAATCATTGCTGATTGAAAGTGCGTCTACACTTACTTCGTTTTTAATCTTGGAATAGCAAAGAGAAAAAGAAATAAAAAAGTCCGATCTTCCTTAGTATCCAGCTATAAAAAAAAAAGTAAGAGTATATTCCATTGATTGACATATCTCTTTGATTGAAAGAGTATGATTCATATCATCGATTACCCCATGGGAGTCCAATTAGGTGGACTAAATAGTTAAAGCCGATCTATAAAAACAAGTGATATGATTTGATTCTTCAACTCAATTAAGGGCATTTCTAGAGCCCACTTCGTCCCCACACTACGAGTGAAAGAGAAAATGTAAAGACTACCATTAAAGCAGCCCAAGCCAGACTGACTATATCCATGTGAATTATGTCCCCGATCTCTATAAATACAAAGGAATTATTCCATTATTCTTCACTAATAATAGTGGAATCGACGGTGAAGAGTCAAAGGGGATTCGGACCGAACACTATTGATAAACCAATATAATAAACGACTATAATTTTGAATTGGTAAAGATTAAACATAAGCAAAATACAAAATCTGTAGTAACATTCGAGGGGAATGGGAACAGGTAGGAATAATAGTGCTTACTCTTTTTTTTTTGTTGATTCGCGTAACGTAAAACAAAAAAAAATAAATAAAAGCGGAAGGGGCGAAATTTCTAAGAAAGAGAAAGCACTATCTATTTAAGACCTCGATGTCTCCATTTGATCTAATTATGTCTGCCTATACTAAGCTAAAGGGTTTGACTAGGTGTTGCCGAAAAGGAATTCGTTTGTTTTGTTACTTTATGGCTGTTTTTCTATACCTATATCTATATTCTATATAAAAATTCTATATATATAAAATATATATAAGTAGTAAATTATCCATCCAATCTAATAGGGATGCAAAAAAATAAAAATAGAAGGAAATTGGCAAGTCTTGATAGCCCCTATGCCAGTAGATTAGAATATTTCCCCGAAGCCCAGATCCGAACGAGGATTCATTTTTGTTTTAGAAAAACCTTACGACCACATGCTTAGAATCAAAGAAAGTATCACCAGTTTGGTTCCTTTTCTTCTACCAGGGAATAATTTTGCGAGTTATATCAGAAGAAAAGAAGAACTTGTTTTTAGCTTTTTGTTGATTAGGCGACACCCGGATTTGAACTGGGGAAAAAGGATTTGCAGTCCCCCGCCTTACCACTCGGCCATGCCGCCAAAATGATCCAAACGAGATGAAAGTAATCCCTAATCTGGGAATTCTTATTTTCATTTTACCCCCGTTTTCCTTAATCCTAAACTTATTTGATTTGATCCACCCTTCTTTTGATTGTATCTGAAAATACACAATGATAAACAAATTTACCACTTTTTTTTATAGTGAAAAATCCAATGGGCATTTTCGGTTGACAAAGTGGAACCATTAACTATGGATTATTTACTTCGAATTCATGCCCTTTTCTGGTATTGTAATCGACAATTGTGTTTTCCTTCTGATATAAGATATAAGAAAATACAAATCGAGACAGAACTCATCAGTATTTATCAAAAATTCCTTCTCAATTTCAATTATTCAATTATAACAAAGTATATGAGTATATGTAAACCCCAGAACCTAAATTGTTACGCGGATAGCTAATATTGAGCTATGTTGTCAATAGAATAGGGAATTAGCATAAAATTAGGCCACTTAACTTAAATATTTTAACTTAAATTTAAATATATTTAAATTATTTTATATTAAATATTATTATTTATTATAATTATATATTATTAAATTATTTATATATTATATATTAAATTATTATATATTAAATATAAAAATAAATATATTAAATATAAAAATATAAATTTTCTTATATTATATACTTAAAATCTACTTAAAATTATAGTTTATTCAAAAATTAGTATTCAAAAATTAGTAAAGTACAAATTCTCTCTTTTCTTTGCTTTGCGAATCGGTTTTTTGAACAACGAAATTCCTACCATAAAGTCAGTTAAGTATTAATATAATGGATTTTATCTTATTTTCTTGTCTTTATCTCTTAACCAACCTTTTTCGCTAATTTTAATACGTAATATCATAATATGATTTTAATCATTTTTTCTTTGTTTTCCTATTCTATCCCAAACCCCATGCCTTAATAACTTACTAAAATAAGGCGAAGTCGAAATAACATAATGTTGGTTCTAGGGTTGTTTTATTAATTCCTTTGGATCTGTTGAAAGTTACCATTTCAATCCAAAACTCTCTTTATTCCTTCGCTCAGAAATAGTTGATAATTTCATTCCAAATATGTTCAAATTTCATGTGATTCAGTAAACGGAATAGAAGTTCCACGAGTGCTAGATCTTCGGTCTAATTAGACGAAGAATGTAACGA